CATATTTTGACTGCGCCTCAACTATATCAACTGTACTTGAACTGTTAGATAATCATAGTCGGTGATAACATCACTGTTCCCATCGCTATTACAGAACCGTACATGAGATTTTCACCTCATACGGCTCCTCGAGGACCACAAATAAATCTAAGGACCAGGTCGGTATTATTTATCTTGATAAGTTTGTAGGATAGATAGAATCAAAATCAATCGAAAGGTCCCAAATTAGACCAATGGCATTCTGTCTGCTATAAAAAAGCACTTCTGAATGGATCTCATCCTTTAATAATTTCAATTTATCTTTTTTGAGTAATAACTTAATCCTTCAATAAAATACTCAATATCCATAGATATTTCAACCCATCTTTTTTGATTACGAAAAAGAATTAGACATTACATTAGTTATGACAAGAATTCAATCTCTATGAATAGGAAAGAAAGAAAAAAAAAAAAAAGATCTTTTTTTTTATTGTAATTGCATTCTTTCTATTTTTTTTTTCGTTGCTATTCTTCTTTCTCAAAAGGGGACTTTAAAAAAAAAGTAAAGGATTATTTCGTTCCTGATAGTTATTTCTTTAATTGGTGGATAGGAGCATACTCTGGATCGGAATGATGGGGAGTACTGCCTGATCATTTCTACCAACTTAAAGCCCCAATTAGTATTCCTTTTATGCAGAAATGTCCCTTTGGATAATTTACATAATCTCCATTACTAATCCTTTGTGTACCTTTGTGTTCCTAACCATCCACTCATTTTTTCTCAATCCCCTGTTATGGTAATACATGTATGGTAATACATACAAATGATAGTGAAAACCTCATACAGTTGATCTTTTGAACCCGCTTCAAGCTATGATGACCAGTCAACTAATCTTGGGGTAAACAGTCTCTACTGCTTATGTTTACTTCTGCTTAACCCTTGTACATAGGAAATGAGACTCAATCTTTTTACTGCGAATTTATAAGCTGTTTTCTTTCACTCATATAACTATCTGATTTAGTTCATCAACTCGAATGATGAACAAAAAAATGAAGATATCTATTCAACTCATTCAACTTATTTCCTAGAAAGAAAGGAAAAAGAAAGGAAATAAGGAAAAGTTTATGTCTCAACGAATCGCACGTAGAGATATTGATAACACACATAGAGTTAATGGTATTTCATAACTAATCGATTGAGCAGCAGCTCGTAAACCACCTAAAAAGGAATATTTATTATTTGATCCATATCCTGACATAAGAAGTCCAATGGGAGCAATACTTGAAACGGCGATCCATAAAAAAACACCAATATTGAGATCGGCTAGAACAAGGTGATAGCCAAAAGGAATTACCGAATAACTTAGTAGAATTGATATGACTGCTATGGATGGTCCGATACTGAATAAACGAGTATCTCCTCTAGATGGAAAAAGATTCTCTTTGAAAAGTAGTTTTGTCCCATCTGCTAGAGCTTGGAGAATTCCCAAAGGGCCGGCGTATTCAGGTCCAATACGTTGTTGTATCCCTGCGGATATTTCTCTTTCTAACCACACAATTACTAGCACACCTATTGTGATTCCCAATACAAGAGTCAAAATAGGGATAAGCATCCATATGATCCCATAGACCTCTTTTAAGGATTCCAATCTGGAAAAAGAATTGATATCTTGTACTTCTGTTGTATCAATTATCATTTCAACGATCAACTTCTCCCATAATGATATCTATACTACCTAGTATCGTCATAATATCAGCCAATTTCATTCTTTTAACTAACTGAGGAAGAATTTGCAAATTGATAAAACCCGGTGGGCGAATTTTCCATCTCCAAGGAAAAACACTTTGATCTCCTATCAGAAAAATTCCCAATTCCCCCTTTGGGGCTTCGACTCTCACATAAAGTTCTTGTTTCGACAATTCAAAAGTAGGAGAAGGTTTTTTACTAATGAATCGATATTCAAAATCATTCCATTCGGGATTCCTTACTTTATCAAAGCATCGGATTTCTAAATTCTCATAGGGCCCTCCCGGAATTCCTTCCAAAGCCTGTTGAATAATTTTTATGGATTCCGTCATTTCATTGATTCGTATTAAATAACGAGCTAATGAATCTCCTTCTTTTTGCCATTGGACTTCCCAATCAAATTCGTCATAACACTCATAATGATCAACTTTACGAAGATCCCATTGGATTCCGGAAGCTCGTAGCATTGGTCCTGATAAACCCCAATTTATTGCTTCCTCTCCACCAATAATGCCTACTCCCTCAACTCGTTCTAAAAAAATAGGATTCCGCGTAATAAGTTTTTGATATTCAGCAACCCCTGTTAAAAAATAATCGCAGAAATCCAAACATTTATCTATCCAGCCATGAGGTAGATCAGCAGCTACTCCTCCGATACGAAAATAATTATGCATCATTCTCATACCGGTGGCAGCTTCGAATAGATCATATACTAATTCTCTTTCTCTGAAAATATAGAAGAAAGGGGTCTGTGCACCAATATCTGCCATAAAAGGGCCAAGCCATAACAAATGAGAAGCTATACGACTCAACTCCAACATAATTACTCTGATATAGCTGGCTCTTTTAGGTACTTGAATATTTCCTAACTGTTCTGGTGCATTTACGGTTATTGCTTCTGTGAACATAGTAGCTAAATAATCCCAACGTGTTACATAAGGCAGATATTGTATAATTGTTCGATTTTCCGCAATTTTTTCCATTCCTCTGTGTAAATAACCCAATATTGGTTCACAGTCAATAACATCTTCACCATCTAGAGTAATGATGAGTCGAAGAACACCATGCATTGATGGATGGTGAGGACCCATATTTACTATCATGAGGTCTTTTCTTGTAGTTGGTACATTCATAGGTTTTTCCTCGATTCATTCTTCCATCAATTGCTGAAAACGAAAAGAAATTCATCAAAATTCAAGATCTAATAAATCAAATAATTAAAGCTCTTCAAATTAATGAGTTTTTGGCTCTCGAATATCCAACTGAACAATTAATTCTTTATAACGTACTCTATTTTTCTTTGACAAATAAGCCAGTAGCCGTTGACGTTTTCCCAGAATTTTCCGTAGACCTCTCTGAGATAAATAGTCTTTTCTATGGAATTCCAAATGTGAAGTCAGTCTTCGTATCTTATTGGTGAAACTGAATACTTGAAATTCAACAGATCCCCTGTTTTCTTCTTGCGAAATAACTGAGATGAATGGATTTTTTACCATAAAATGAAATCTTCTCCCCCTTTTCTTTGTTAAAGATATTAATTTTACCGATCAGTAATAATAATCCCAGCCATTTGAATCTGGTATACTAAATTTCGTTATGAACTCCTAAGAGAATAATTTAGACCTAAAATAATAAAATTCTGTTGATTCATTTATAGATCTAATTGATACGTCATTGAATTAGTATCATGTATCAGAATGGAATGTAAGACAACGCATGTGTGCATCTGTTTGCTTTCATATACCAGATATGGTACAGGATATATATAGGAAAAATGTCCCATCACCATAATTTTGAATTATGGATACATATGTATCCTTACCATACTGAAACGACTGCCATTATTGGTATCAAACCAATAGCGATTCATACAAGCTAAATCTTCTAATCGATAATTGGGCCAAAGGAAGAATTTCAATTTAATCAATTTCTTTTTATCTCTATCAAGATCTTTGCTCTCATCCAAAAATTGACTACAGTTTTTTACGTTATTTACATTGCAAAATACTGGATTTCTGTCTATACCATTCCTATTCTTTGAATTGAAACAAATTAGAATTCTCAATTCTCTACGACCTCTAGGCGATAAAATATTTTCAGGAACAAGCAAATCATAATTCTTTTTGTCGCTATTTCCAGTTATCCTTTGATGTCTTGCAATGGATTTCTCAAAATTCTTCTTATCAACATATCTTTTTTCTTGGCATTTTTGATTAGTTTGATACTTAGTCTTATGAACCAATGAAATACTTATGGTTTGATACATAATAAATTGTCCATCATTTTTTACAGACAGACGCACTGGTTCGATAATCAATATCCCCTTTTTCATCAATTCTGTAAGAGTTAAATCTTTCTGAATCAGCATTATATCCAGACTCATTTCTCCCCTTTGAATAGAGGATATAGCAATTTCTCTTGGATTTATCAGTCTAAGCAGGAGACAATATACCTTGATATTATTGATGATTTTTTTATTTAAAAAAGAATCCCATCTCAATTGAAAAAGCAAATATCTTTTTAGGAAGAAATCGAGTTCTGCTTCCGTATTGCTTTTGTATTGCTTTTTCTTTTTACGTTTTTTTATGTCTGATCCTGCATAATCTTCTTCAACACCTTTTTCTTGGTTTGAGAGAACTGACCCACGATCCCCTTGGACTGTGGGTTCTTTTTCTTCTTGATTTCGATTCTCTAATTCAAGAGATTTTTTTTCATTCGATGATATAAAAGGATTCCTTTTTTGTTTTTGTTTTCTGTTGATATTGATGTTTTTATTTTCACTAACATTTTCAGTTCCAGTAAAATTTAAAAGAAGTAATTTGATCGGTATGACCCATGGTTTCATTTTATATGCATTATAAAGTAGCACAAATTCTGGGAAGAACCAAAGTTCCAAATTCGATATAGGACGACTTAGTATTTCTTCATTCATTCCCATCCAATCAAATCTTTTTTGATTGGATGATTTGATTTCTTGATGAATTGTGAGATAAAAAGGGCTTTTCTTATCAATTTTATCAATTATTTGATAATTACTAGTCTTAGTGTTTTTATTACTGTTGGTACCAGTATCGATATTGATCCATGCCTCAATATCGACCTTCTTTCTAAGACAAAAATGGAGAATTCTACAATCAAAATATTTTCTATCCGGGCTTTTCGCCATATCCATAATATCAGCTTCGCCTAGATAATTATGGATAAGGATATCGCCCAGCATATCAAATAATTTGTGTTTATGTGTGTTGTAATTATAAGAAATCTCTTGGTTATTATTTACTTTTAATGGCGATCCATAAATAGATAAGTTCTTCTTATCTTGATAATTAATAGATTTATATGATAAAAGATCATATCTATAGTGTTTTTTAAAATTATCGTTTTGATTTGGTAATGAGTCTACTTCATAATCATTTTCTTTTTCGTAATGAATGAATTGGTCTTTTTCATATGAATCCCATTTGTTTAAATCTTTATTTTGAGCCATACAATGTTGATTAACTCTATTTCGCCATTTTTGTGGTACTAATCTAGACCATCTAATCTGAGATAAATCGTATTGATAATGACCCCTTAACCAGTTTTTCCAGTGATTCATTCCAGAATTCAAAAGTTTCTTATGTCTTAATTCGGAATGAGATATTCCTTGTGTTCCAAAATAATCCTTTATTTCATTCTTAAGAAAAAGAGATGTTCCGTGATATTGAAGAACAGATCTTAACTTATACAAGTTAATAACTTGGGTTTGTGATAATTTGTAAAACACATATGCTTGTGACAAGGAGGATAAGTCACAAAAAATCTGTAAATTCTTATTACTATTTCGAATATTAGAAAGTGACTTTATAAAGCGAATTGTATTTTTATTTGTTTTATCAATTCTTTCTTGATTTGCTTCATTATTGTAAATGTATTTATCAATAAGTTTTTTTGTTGATTCAAGAAAAAGCTGTGCATTGATCCTCGGAATATTAATGATACATCGAAGGATATCTATGTATATCTTTTCAATGAAAAATTGTATAAAATAATGCCATTTACGAATTAATCGAGTATTTCTTCTTTTTAATATCTGCCAAATATTTTTGGGGGATTCTAATCTTTTAGCATTATTACTTTTTTTGTTAGGACTAATATTTATCTCTGGAGTTAGAAATTCCTTTGTCTTTTCTTTTGTAATTTTTTCTATTTGATTTCTGATTGTGCTTGTTCTATCAGTCAGATCTTTCATTTTTTTTTCTGTCAGTGAATAATTTGTCCAATCCATAGATCGAATTTGAATAGACGATTCATGAATCATCTGATTATTATTACTGATTATCAAATCTTTTTCTTTTTTAGTTTCACTCGATTCATCTACTTCTCTCAATCCAAATAATAGAATTGGATTTTTTTTTGAGAGTTCTTTTATTCTTGTTTTTATAAATAGAATGCTTTTGATAACCCATTCTTTTCTTTCGTTTGCGATCGTTAGAAACACATTTGTTCTTTCTTTTAAAACTCTTAGAACTAGAAAACAATTCTTTTTCCATTTTCTAATTTTTTTTCCGAGTTCTTTAAAAATAGGTTCAAAAAAGGAAGGTCGTTTTCGGGGAGAACCAAAAGGTAGTTCAGCTTCCATTCCCCAAACTGTTAAAAAACAAAAATCATCCTTTTGCCCTTGCTTTTTCATTGGATCTCTATGAGGAGATCGTAGCTTAGATCTGTGCCAAGGTTTCAGACAGAAAGGAAATAGGATTTTTATCTGAATACCGTCTGTTAACCAGTTTTTCGGAAATTCTGTTTCTGATAATTGAACACCATTATAGGTGCATTTAACATGCATTTCTCTATTCCAACCCTTTAAATCTTCGGACCACTCGGGAAATTGAAATAATAACATACGACCGATATTTTTAGATATTATCAATGAAGGTAATATAACATATCTTCTAAGAATTGATTGAGTTACTAATACGGAACCCCTTATTACTTGAGCAAATACAATGCTATCCCAGGCTTCCGCTATTTCTATCCGTGTTTTCTCCTCTCTTTTGTCCTCTTCGTTTTTGTCCTCCTCTTTTTTATCCCTTTCTTTTGTCTCTTCCTTCGCATAATCCGAAATTTGAAATTCTGTGTTTTTCCCCATCCAATTTATAAAAATGAGTTTCATCAGTCCGGAGATATCAAAAGAAAAAAAGGGTGGTTTGTCTATTCTGTCCAAAAAAAGGGGGGAATGTATATTTGCTTGAAATAGTTCCAAAATAGTAGTTTTACGTCTTTGAGCGCGCATGGAGCCTTTGATTATGTCTCGACGAAAATCCGATTGTTGCGAATAACGTATTAAAGCCACTTCGTCTGCTTGATCAGGATTATTAGTCTCTTTGGTATTAGTATAAGTATCGGTATTCTGTTGATTATCAGTAAAAATCACTACACGTTTGGCTTTTCTTGAACGAATCTGATGATCCTCCGCCATGTCTTCTTCATTTTCTCTCTCCTGTTGTTCTAAATCGTCGATTAATTTGTATGACCATCGAGGGATTTTTTTACTGATTTCTTTTATTACAATAGATTTTTTTCTAATTGTTTGATCGTTGGGATCAGTTATAACTGCATCGAATAAAAATTTGAAAAATTTTACTTGATCTTTTGAATCAATTCTTCCTTGTTCTGGAAATAAAAAAAGCCCTTTCAAATTGAAATTCGATGTTGATTCTCCAGAAAATTCACCGATTAAGTTCAAAAAATGACCAATTTCTGTTGATAATGATTTTCTATCAAACGTATCTATT